CTTCCTGACGATTTTTTATTCATCTACTTGATTTGATATTTTTAAAATAAAATCGATTTTATTTTAAAAATGCCTTAGTTGAACTTGAAAATCCACTCATTGAAACTGAAAAGCAAATAAGTAAACAATTAAATTGGATTCGTTGGATGGTACCAACAAAATGGAGTGCTAAACCCCGTTCGTTTCGTATTGAATTGAATTAATCGATCACCTTGCTATCGAACATTTATTTTGGATTCAAAATTTTTTGAAAAAGAAATTCGACATATTTTTTATTTTTATTTATTATTATGAGAATCAATCCTACTACTTCTGGTCCTGGAGTTTCCGCGTTTGAAAAAAAGACCCTGGGGCGGATCGCTCAAATCATTGGCCCGGTGCTAGATGTAGCCTTTCCACCGGGCAAGATGCCAAATATTTACAACGCTTTGGTAGTTAAAGGGCGAGATGCTGTTGGACAACAAATTAATGTGACTTGTGAAGTCCAGCAATTATTAGGAAATAATCGAGTTCGAGCTGTAGCTATGAGTGCTACGGATGGTTTAATGAGAGGGATGGAAGTGATTGACACGGGAACTCCTCTAAGTGTTCCAGTCGGCGGGGCGACTCTAGGACGCATTTTTAACGTGCTTGGAGAACCTGTTGATGATTTAGGTCCTGTAGATACTCGCACAACATCCCCTATTCATAGATCTGCCCCTGCCTTTATACAATTAGATACAAAATTATCCATTTTTGAAACAGGAATTAAAGTAGTAGATCTTTTAGCCCCTTATCGGCGTGGGGGAAAAATAGGACTTTTCGGGGGAGCTGGGGTGGGGAAAACAGTACTAATTATGGAATTAATTAACAACATTGCGAAAGCTCATGGAGGTGTATCCGTATTTGGCGGAGTAGGGGAACGTACTCGTGAAGGAAATGATCTTTACATGGAAATGAAAGAATCTGGAGTAATTAATGAAGAAAATATTGCAGAATCGAAGGTAGCTCTAGTCTATGGTCAGATGAATGAACCACCGGGAGCTCGTATGAGAGTTGGTTTGACTGCCCTAACTATGGCGGAATATTTCCGGGATGTTAATGAACAAGACGTACTTCTATTTATTGATAATATCTTCCGTTTCGTCCAAGCAGGATCAGAGGTATCTGCTTTATTGGGTAGAATGCCTTCCGCTGTGGGTTATCAACCCACTCTTAGTACCGAAATGGGTTCTTTACAAGAAAGAATTACTTCTACCAAAGAAGGATCCATAACTTCCATTCAAGCTGTTTATGTACCTGCGGACGATTTGACTGACCCCGCTCCTGCCACGACATTTGCGCATTTAGATGCTACTACTGTACTATCAAGAGGATTAGCCGCTAAAGGTATCTATCCAGCAGTAGATCCTTTAGATTCAACATCAACTATGCTCCAACCTCAGATTGTTGGTGAAGAACATTATGAAACTGCGCAAAGAGTTAAACAAACTTTACAACGTTACAAAGAACTTCAGGACATTATAGCTATCCTTGGGTTGGACGAATTATCCGAAGAGGATCGCTTAACTGTAGCAAGAGCACGAAAAATCGAGCGCTTCTTATCTCAACCCTTTTTCGTAGCAGAAGTATTTACGGGTTCCCCGGGGAAATACGTCGGTCTAGCAGAAACAATTAGAGGGTTTAAATTGATCCTTTCCGGAGAATTAGATAGTCTCCCTGAACAGGCCTTTTATTTGGTAGGGAACATTGATGAAGCTACAGCGAAGGCTACGACTTTAGAAATGGAGAACAACTTGAAGAAATGACCTTAAATCTTTGTGTACTGACTCCCAATCGAATTGTTTGGGATTCAGAAGTGAAAGAAATCATTTTATCTACCAATAGTGGACAAATTGGCGTATTACCAAATCACGCGCCTATTGCTACGGCTGTCGATATTGGTATTTTGAAAATACGTCTTAACGAACAATGGTTAACGATGGCTCTGATGGGCGGTTTTGCTAGAATAGGCAATAATGAGATTACTATTTTAGTAAATGATGCGGAGAAGGGTAGTGACATTGATCCACAAGAAGCTCAGCAAACTCTTGAAATAGCAGAAGCTAGCTTAAGGAAAGCCGAAGGAAAGAGACAAATAATTGAGGCAAATCTAGCTCTTAGACGAGCTAGAGCTCGAGTAGAGGCTATCACTGTGATTTCGTAACTAATTAGTGCCTTCCGAATAATCAATAATCATCAAAGGAACTTCTGTATAAACAGAAGTTCTGTTTATACACCCTATTTTTTCTTTTTCTAATTTTATAAATAGAATCATAAGTGGAATCGGATTCTAAATACAAGGAAAAGTTTTTGAATTCAAAAAACAAAAAAATGAAATATAAAAGAATGGAAAAAATAAAAAATTAATAAAACAAGATGGATAGAAAAACTTATTAGATACCATTGATTTTGATATCTAATAAGGTCTACCTACTATTGGATTTGAACCAATGACTCCCGCCGTATGAAAGCAATACTCTAACCACTGAGTTAAGTAGGTCTTTTATAATCACAAAGAGAAAGAAATGGAACTCGTCGCATCGACGGATTATAAATGGAATATCATTTATAAGCAATACCAATCAAACATATCGCACAAATAAGATGTTGCATCATGGAATATTTATCTTGACAGGAGATTGTCGACATGATAAAATATGTATCACAAGCACAAGGGCTATAGCTCAGTTAGGTAGAGCACCTCGTTTACACGCGCGCCAATGTTTTTCAGAGGAGTACATCATGTAATCAAAAGACTTATTGAGAAGGTAATGTCTTACTCCATGACTTTTAGGGAATAAGAGAACAATAGCTTGACAAAACAAAGGGGTTCGGTCTAATTTAGGTGCTCTTTTTAGCCGCCAAATAGAACCCATCTTAGATTTCGATTTCAGATATTGATAAGGTGAATACCCAGTTTATTCAATGCTAGGCATAATGAGTATAAGGACCTCAAAAATTCTCTTTTTGTCCTATCCTATGAACTTTAAGGTGTATGAAGTTTCATATTTTATTCTTTATTAAGCAGAAGCGGGGCAATGGAGACTTCATTTAACTTAGGTTGATCTAAGCCAAAAGCAGACCTACGTCAGAGTAGTCCTTCTTTGAAACACTTTGGTAATGCTCTCTGATCGGAATCTAAATAATAAATCAGAGCAGGGGGAGCCATCGTCTTATCTTTCTGTCAAGAGAATTATGGTAGACTAAATGATTAGTTATATCAATTAATGTATCAGTTAATGCAAGAGCCCAATGCAAAAAAATGCATGTTGGGTCTTTGAAGCAGTTCAAATCATTTTTATTACAATAAGTTTGATCTGTTTTACCGAGAAGGTCTACGGTTCGAGTCCGTATAGCCCTAAAAGAAAATGAAAAAAAAAAAGGCATTTCAATAGATCCAATCGGTATTTTTTCTAATCTTGACTAAACAAACCAAATTTTCTTCATTATTAATCGTAGATTAATTACATATTAATTTTCCTCTCCTACTCTCCGCACGCAATACAATTCCGCAATACAATAAAAGGGTTAGTGATACTTCTTTGCCTTTGGAATACCTATATAACCTTAGTTGATTTTTATAATCAAAATCATTCCATGAACTCGGTTAAAAACACACTTCAACCTAATCTAACAAAAAATGGAATCCACTAGTAATAAGTTACATGGGTTTAGGAAGAACTTACTCTGTTTCTATATTTAGTTTAGGAACAGTCGAAGTTTGAAAAATAAAGATCTTTGCTAACTTTCATTGTTAACATTGTCAAATAGGTTTTTCTTGGTATATGTTACTTGATAAAATAAAGCGCAAAACAAAAGAGTTTTTTGCTGTATTAAATCAATAGAAATTCCTAAATCAATAATCAATACTAAATCAATACTCAATACAAGTTCCTATTCTAATAATAATATATATATATTTATTATTATTAGAATATATATTTTCAATATTATTTCTATTTTAATATTATTTATATTTCTATATATATAGAATAGAATATTAGTAGAATAGAAATTATAGAATAATAATTGAAATATTATTGTATATTATTGTATAATATAATAATTTCTCTAATAAATATCGAATAGATAGATTTTAATAAATTAATAAATACTTAATAATTTCGATACTTTCAATACTTAAAAAAAAATAAATAGAAAATTTAAGAATTCAATTTTGAATTCCTTGTTTTCGATTTTATTTTATATTTTAGAGAGAATCCGGAGTGGGGTGAAAAAGCGAGAATAAAGTCTTATCCGTATAAGAGCAATAAGCAATATATTTATACTATATCAAGATCGAAATAAATTTGAAGTAAATAGAAACATTATCGTGAATGAATATTGAAAGGAGACATGTACCACAAACGAGACATGTAACACAGCAACCAAACAAAACGAGTTGGTTCAACAAAAAGAAATTGTTAAGAGTTATGAATCAGTTGACAATTAATTCCAATTCGACTCGACTAATCTAGTCTATTTCCCTCATTCATAGGAGTGTACCTATGGTTCTGCTTTACGAATATGATATTTTCTGGACATTTCTAATAATATCAAGCGTTATTCCTATTTTGGCATTTCGAATTTCCGGAGTTTTATCCCCCATTACCAAAGGTCCAGAGAAACTTTCTAGTTATGAATCGGGTATAGAACCAATGGGCGATGCTTGGTTACAATTTCGAATCCGTTATTATATGTTTGCTCTAGTTTTTGTTGTTTTTGATGTTGAAACAGTTTTTCTTTATCCATGGGCAATGAGTTTCGATGTATTAGGAGTATCTGTATTTATAGAAGCTTTCATTTTCGTGCTTATCCTAATTGTTGGTTTAGTTTATGCATGGCGAAAGGGAGCATTAGAATGGTCTTAGCTCTTGAATACTCTGACAATAATAATAAAAATGAAACAAAAAAATCACATTGAGACATTTATGAATTACATTGAGTTTCCTTTACTTGATCGAACGCCCTCAATTTCA